TATAGATAGATACTTATGATTCATTAGTAGGAGAGAAACCTTATGGTAAAGAAGAAAAAAACAGAAATATACGCTTTTGGTCGCCATATATCTTTATCCGCTGACAAAGCAAGAAGAATAATTGATCAAATTCGCGGTCGTTCCTACGAGGAAACACTTATGATACTAGAACTCATGCCCTATAAAGCATGTTATCCCATTTTCAAATTGGTTTATTCTGCAGCAGCAAATGCTAGTTTCAATATGGGTTCCGACGAGGCCAATTTAGTAATTCGTAAAGCTGAGGTTAACGAGGGTACTGCCGCGAAGAAATTAAAACCACGGGCTCGAGGACGTAGTTATGCGATAAAAAAAGCTACCTGTCATATAACTATTGTAGTGCAAGATAGATCTTTAGATGAATATGAAGAGATATCTTTCTATTCGTTAAAAAACCCTAGATGGAAAAAGACAACTATGGTATATGATGATGCGTATAATAGTGAGGTAGTATGGGACAAAAAATAAATCCACTTGGTTTCCGACTTGGTACAACCCAAAGCCATCATTCCCTTTGGTTTGCACAACCAAAAAATTATTCTGAGGGTCTACAAGAAGATCAAAAAATAAGAGATTTTATCAAAAATTATGTTCAAAAGAATATGAAAATATCCTCTGGTGCCGAGGGAATTGCCCGCATAGAGATTCAAAAAAGAATCGATTTGATCCAGGTCATAATCTTTATGGGGTTCCCGAAGTTATTAATCGAAAGTAGACCGCGAGGAATCGAAGAATTACAGATGAATCTACAAAACGAATTTCATTATGTGAACCGAAAACTTAACATTGCTATCACAAGAATTGCAAAACCTTATGGAAATCCTAATATTCTTGCAGAATTTATAGCCGGGCAATTAAAGAATAGAGTTTCATTTCGAAAAGCAATGAAAAAGGCTATTGAATTGACTGAACAAGCAGATACAAAAGGAATTCAAGTACAAATTGCAGGGCGTATCGACGGAAAAGAAATTGCACGTGTCGAATGGATCAGAGAAGGTCGGGTTCCCCTACAAACCATTCGCGCTAAAATTGATTATTGTTCTTATACAGTTCGGACTATCTATGGGGTATTAGGCATCAAAATTTGGATTTTTATAGACAAGGGAGAGGAATAACAAAACTTTCATTGTTTTTCCGTCGATAGAACAAAAAGGGGGAAACTCATTCATTCTTTTTCTGGCCAATCAAACAAATTCCGAATTCTTTAATTCTTTTAATTCTATAGGGTTGAATAAAAATTAGATTGACCTTTTGTTTTGATATAATTGCTATGCTTAGTGTGTGACTCGTTGGTTTTAGGGGGTTGGGATTAAAAAAAGACCGGCCCAGTAGTATGAAAACCAACCCATCGCTTCATATTATCTGGATCTAAAGAACCTGTCAAGATATGCCAAATCGGTCATATCTTTGTAGCAACTGACATTTTTTTACAATTAAACTTTAATGAATTCTAAGTTTAAAACAAAATACAGAACAAGAGTGTGGATAAATGGAAGGGTGAGAGAAAGAAAGAAAAAAATATCAATGATATAGAATTCCAATATGTAAGGTCTATGAGTCCTCTCATAACAGTGTAATAAAGCATCAATACTAATTGATTCATCCATAATGAAATAGTAAATGAATCCTTCTTATAGATTATAGAAGAAAAAACTCAAGAGCTTCGAGCCAATAAAGACTAAGAAGATTGACTCAAGGATAAATTGGATTAGAAGCTTCGTTGTAAAATTCTGACCTAACCATTTAGTACGAAGTGGTGGGGACGAAGGAACCTGTGAATGCAAAAGATTTTATTCAACAAATGAATCTTAATGATTCACTCGTTGGGATGGCGAAATGAACCGGAAATCAATTCATCTATTCGGAGAAATGACGAACAAGTGCTAGGACTGAAATAGAGATTGCAAGAGTCAACATTCGCCCGCGATAATTTTTTTTGAATTTTAATTGGTAAACCTGGATAAAAGACAAAAGAAAATAAAGATTTAATAGGACGTTCCAAAAAAAAACGATTTTTTATCCAATTTTTCTAAAAATGTTCTAATATCTATGCAAATTAATTGCAAGTCCATTTTGAATCCTTTTATTCGCGAGGAGCTGGATGAGAAGAAACTCTCACGTCCAGTTCTGTAGTAGAGATGGACTTCCGAAACAACCATCAATTATAACCCCAAAAGAACTAGATTCCGTAAACAACATAGAGGACGAATGAAGGGAATATCTTATCGAGGTAATCATATTTGTTTCGGTAAATATGCTCTTCAGGCGCTTGAGCCTGCTTGGATCACATCTAGACAAATCGAAGCGGGTCGACGAGCAATGACACGAAATGCACGCCGTGGTGGAAAAATATGGGTCCGTATATTTCCAGACAAACCAGTTACAATAAGACCCGCCGAAACACGTATGGGTTCGGGGAAAGGATCCCCTGAATATTGGGTAGCTGTTGTTAAACCGGGGCGAATACTATATGAAATAGGCGGAGTAACTGAAAATATAGCTAGAAGGGCGATTTTAATAGCAGCATCAAAAATGCCTATACGAACTCAATTTATTATTTCGGGATAAAAATTTAGAACCAACACAAATGAGTCTTGGGAATGAAAGAAAACCGCGGGTTTCTTTTTTTTGACAAACAATATTTCTTTTATTTTCTTCATCCTTTGCAGTGGAAGAATAGACTCAAAACTTCATATGATTCAACCTCAGACCCATTTAAATGTAGCGGATAACAGCGGGGCTCGAAAATTGATGTGTATTCGAATCCTAGGAGCTAGTAATCGCCGATATGCTCATATTGGTGACGTTATTGTTGCTGTGATCAAAGAAGCGGTACCAAACATGCCCCTAGAAAAATCAGAAGTAGTAAGAGCTGTAATTGTTCGTACCTGTAAAGAACTTAAACGTGACAGCGGTATGATAATACGATATGATGACAATGCTGCAGTTGTGATTGATCAAGAAGGAAATCCAAAAGGAACTCGAATTTTTGGTGCGATCCCCCGCGAATTGAGACAATTCAATTTTACTAAAATAGTTTCATTAGCTCCCGAGGTATTATAAAATGGGAGCCTGATATCTTTGAGATCTTTGAAAAGAAATAGATTAAGAACTAGATTAATTCGTAGATTATGTCTCACGCATATACCTTGAAAAATGCATATTCATAAACTAATAAAAAAACATGTTAATTAGATCCAATTTTGAGGCACCAAAAATTTTACTTCATCATGGGTAGAGACACTATTGCTGAGATAATAACCTCTATACGAAATGCGGATATGGATAGAAAAAGAGTTGTTCGCATAGCATCTACTAATATTACCGAAAATATTGTTAAAATACTTTTCCGAGAAGGTTTTCTCGAAAACGTCAGAAAACATCGAGAAAAAAACAAAAATTTTTTGGTTTTAACCCTGCGACATAATAGAAGGAATAGGAAAAGACCCCATACCTGTAGAAATTTTTTAAATTTAAAACGGATCAGCCGACCCGGTCTACGAATCTATTCTAACTCTCAACGAATTCCTAGAATTTTAGGTGGAATGGGGATTGTAATTCTTTCTACTTCTCGAGGTATAATGACAGACCGGGAGGCTCGATTAGAAAGAATCGGTGGAGAAATTTTATGTTATATATGGTAATCCTTTTAATATACAAATGGGATCCGAAACCTCTTCCTATTTGTAAAAAAAAAAAAAGAAAGGGGTGAGTTGTCTAATATCGTTTCTCCTACATTAGTTGATACTTCAAGGGGGCTTTACCTGAAATGAAAGAACAAAAATGGATTCATGAGGGTTTAATTACCGAATCGCTTCCCAATGGCATGTTCCGGGTTCGGTTAGATAATGAAGATCTGATTATAGGTTATGTTTCAGGAAAGATCCGACGTAGTTTTATACGGATACTGCCAGGAGATAAAGTCAAAATTGAAGTAAGTCGTTATGATTCAACTAGAGGACGTATAATTTATCGACTCCGAAACAAGGATTCGAAAGATTAGGTGGTTTTTATTCAATACGATTCGAGATGAAAAATTGCAAGAAACTTATTTTCTACCAAGAAGTAGATTCAGAATTAAGATAAGGAATGAAAAATATGAAAATAAGAGCTTCCGTCCGTAAAATTTGTGAAAAATGTCGACTAATCCGCAGACGGGGGCGCATTAGAGTAATTTGCTCTAACCCGAGACATAAACAAAGACAAGGATAATCAGACTCACCAAAGGAATAAACGTACAAATAAAGAATCTGTTTTGACATCAAATGGATATATTCCATATATTTCTGACTCATATTTATGAGATGCTACAATATGGCAAAAGCTATACCGAGAATTGGTTCACGTAAAAATGTACGTATTGGTTCACGTAAAAGTGCACGTAGAATACCAAAGGGAGTTATTCATGTTCAAGCAAGTTTCAATAATACTATTGTCACCGTTACAGATGTACGGGGTCGGGTCGTTTCCTGGTCCTCGTCCGGTACTTGTGGATTCAAGGGTACGAGAAGGGGGACGCCCTTTGCCGCTCAAACTGCAGCGGCAAATGCTATTCGTACAGTAGTAGATCAAGGTATGCAACGAGCCGAAGTCATGATAAAAGGTCCCGGTCTCGGAAGAGACGCCGCATTACGAGCTATTCGTAGAAGTGGTATACTATTAACTTTTGTGCGGGATGTAACCCCCATGCCACATAATGGCTGTAGACCCCCCAAAAAAAGACGTGTATAGAAATGAAGAGTGAAGAAATTTCAAGAGAAACAAGAGAAATAAATAATTCAATCAAATAAAATATTATTACTATGGTTCGAGAGAAAGTAACAGTATCTACTCGGACGCTGCAGTGGAAGTGTGTTGAATCCAGAACAGACAGTAAACGTCTTTATTACGGGCGCTTTATTCTGTCTCCACTTATGAAAGGACAGGCCGACACAATAGGCATTGCGATGAGAAGAGCTTTG